TTGATTCCGATAAGCTAACTACTTGTTTGCTACAAATAAAATAATGGAACTTAGCGCGCTCTACTTGATTGAATTGGAATTCAAAGGATTGAAGCCGTGGAACTTCAAAAACTCAGTCAGAACGTCTCTTAAAAGCTTCCGTGGGATGATTAGGTCGAGTATGCCCTTCTCGAATAAAGGTTCAGCCTCTTGTGAACCTTCGGGTACTGGTTCCTTCAATAATTCTTCAATTACTCTTTTACCCGCAAATGCAATGTAGGAATTGGGCTCGGCAATAATGATATCTGCCAACGTACCAAAACTAGCGGTTACCCCACCAGTAGTAGGAGATGCAAAGATTGATATATATAATAACTTGTTATTGGATTGATCATAATCCAATAGGGCAGATGATATTTTAGCCATTTGCATCAAGCTCAAACTTCCTTCTTGCATGCGTGCCCCACCCGAAGCGCATACTATAATAAGAGGTAGAGATTGATTGGTAGCGTACTCAACCAAACGGGCGATTTTCTCTCCAGCTACGGATCCCATACTGCCCCCCATAAACTCAAACTCCATAATCCCAAAAGCTACGGGAATACCATTTAGTTGACCTACACCTGTTTGAACAGCCTCATTTAATCCTGTCTTTCTTCGATAATAATCAAGACGATCTTCATAGGACTTGCCCTTCTCCTCCTCCGAATCCCATTCAGAAGGATCTTCTGAAAGGTTATCCTCCTCCGAATCCCATTCAGAAGGATCTTCTGAAAGGTTATCCTCCTCCGAATCCCATTCAGAACGCTCTTCTGAAAGGTTATCCTCCTCCGAATCCCATTCAGAAGGATCTTCTGAAAGGTTATCCTCCTCCGAATCCCATTCAGAACGCTCTTCTGAAAGGTTATCCTCCTCCGAATCCCATTCAGAACGCTCTTCTGAAAGGTTATCCTCCTCCGAATCCCATTCAGAAGGATCTTCTGAAAGGTTATCCTCCTCCGAATCCCATTCAGAACGCTCTTCTGAAAGGTTATCCTCCTTCGAATCCCATTCATAGGGATCAGGATCCGGAGAGGCCATGTCTTCATCGATAGGATCCCAAGTATCGGAGTCGATCAAAAATTCGATTCTTTCTGGACTATTCATTTTGAAATGATATGCACAGTGTTCACACATATTATTTCGTTCTTTTAAAAATCTCTTATAATTTAATCCAAGACAATCCTCGCATTGAACCCACAAAGCCGCAATGTGTGGAGGAAAACCCCCACGATACGAATGGGTCTGATTCGAATCATCCGAATGGGTCTGATCCGAATCATCCGAATGGGTCTGATTCGAATCATCCGAATGGGTCTGATCCGAATCATCCGAATGGGTCTGATCCGAATCATTATCTTTCGGTTTTTGATTTTTCGAATCCCCCAGAGCCGGATCCCCATCAGTCGATTTTTGATCTTTCGAATCCTCTCTTAGAGGTAAATCATTACCCTTCGCGGGGTTTGGTGTGTCGGACTCCCCGCTTTCACCACATGTTCTGCCTTTCTCAAAAAACGAAGCCCCATTACCAGTATCTCCAATGTCACTACTGTCGCCCCCACTGGGCATATGAATACCGAGGTCAGGAAATGGTTCAGAAGATCCAGGACGATTGTTGATTTCCCCATGAGGATAATTGTTATTAGATCGAGAAATGGGATTATTCGAACTAGATTGAATATCGTACACGGAACCATTGTCTGACAAAAAGTTTTCACTAGTATTTTCGAAAAAGTCACTAAGGCCCATTGAACTACTTATCCCATCTTTCGACGTCAATGGAGTCTTAAACAAAATCGGATTAAAACACCAGTTTGAACTAAAACAACAGTTCAAACTAAAACAACATTTTGAATTCAAATATCCTTTGCCCATATTGGTTGCTCCCTTATATTATATAATAAAAGAAAATAAAAATAGAAAATAATACAAGAAAATCAAAATCGATTCTATCGATTCTATACAGGTTGCTAAGCCTGCGATATTGATTCGCAAGCGCGTCCTTGAAATTTTGGATTTCATGTTCCCCAGTCATATCCATATTATTATGGATACGGGTATTGATTGTAAATACTTTAGACATAAAACTTTTTATGAATTTGTATAAAAATACAATAAATGAATAGCCATTGGATCCACAATTCTTTATTTCGATTTCGATAAAAAAATATGTTTATTCTATCTTATCTTATTTTCTAATAGAAATAGACGAAACATAGAAATTCAATCACTGAAGTGTCAAAAAAAAGGATTCTCTTTTGTTTTGTGGGAATCCGGAAGTAAGACTTCACTATATATGAATAGGATGGAATCCCTTTTCATTCTAAATTAAATAGAATGAAAAAAAGTGGTTTTTCCTATGTCTTCGCATCGAACAAAAAAAGAAATATTTGTTCTCTCCTAGAAAGAATTTTTTCGTAAACCTCGTCTAATAACAAGTAATAAATTACGGTTCTATTCCAACACGAAACGAAAAATCTAC